TTGTTAGAGTTGTTTGTTGTTCTTCCCCGTGGACTGGGCTGTTAGCGCGACTTGTTAGCACTTTCAGGCCTCCTCTTGCTGCTGAAAAGCCGTTGCTTGCACCTGAAAGCCTACAAGAAACAAGCGAGGTATTATCCTTCGCTTAAGGAAGGGGTCCATATAGCTGCGCTAGCCCGCCCTATTTTACTTGTTCGAAGCAAGGATAGATACTAGTAAGACAGCTCCTAAGTAGATAAGACTAAAGCAACTAGTCATAAAGAAGGTATTAGTACGGCTATTAGTACAGTTGATTAAGGAGGTCACTGATGTAAGGAAGCTATAGTGGCTAGTCTATACGGCTAGGCTAGTAGGAAAGGGAAGCGGAAAGAGACAAGTAAAGAAGGTCTGTCTAACCGGATAGTCGAACAAGACAGTAAGTAAGGCAGAACTAGTAAGACAGAAAAGAAGAGGAAGAAGGTCACTATTCATAGAGTCAAGTAAGAAAGGAAAAGAAAGGTCTTTAGTTAAAGTAGTCTGCCAGCCAGTAGTACCAGTAGTCAGAAAGCCGAAAGCCACCTTTTTAGTAACTTGGGAAGGGTATTGTCAACTATTAGCCAAGTAAGAGAGGAAAGAACATATCTTTCTTACCGGCTGGCTAACCAGACAACTAGTCAATAGAAGAGGTATTCTCCCCTTTCTTTGCTAGCTTTACGAAATCTTTTCCTCTTTAACACGGAGCAATACTACTATAAGGTAGAGAACTACGAATATATATATATATTTCTAGTAGGAAGTTTGGTTTTCAAAAATGGCGTATATATAGTGCTCCGCTAGTCTGGTTTTCACATTAGCATTCCTGAGCTGTACGGACCTTAAGAAAAAAGGCTTCAAACCAAGGGAAGGACTGTTTTCACATGCCACAGTTAGGACTTTGAAGTACGATACTGACTGTTCACTTTCTCAAAATTGACTCCGTATAGTCTGTACTGGAGTGGTTCATCGTCAAAAGAACATATTTACAATTCCAGGGGTTGTAGCATTTCCTATTGATTTGTCTAGGGGGGCTTTCTCGTCTAAAGGCAGGGGTGAGCTTTCTCACTATACAATGACCACTACGAACGAAGGACCAACGACGATGAAGGAGGAGAAGGAGGAGGAGTAGGAGCTAGCTTTAATTGAAGTAGGGGCGGAATCGAAACGAAGAAATTCTGAGTTCATGCCACGACGATCTATATGGAAGGGCAGTTTTGTTGATGCATTCCTGTTGAGAATGAAGAAGAAGAGAGATCTTCTTTTGAACAGGAAAATTTTCTCACGTAGATCTTCTATTTCGCCGGAATTCGTTGATTGTTCCGTACGAATTTACAATGGAAAAACTCCTGTTCGTTGTAAGATTACTGAAGGAAAGGTTGGTCATAAATTTGGAGAGTTTGCTTCTACACGGAAACGAAGACCTTCGAGAACCAATATTGGACCGGGAAGAAAAAGGGGGAAAAAGTAAAGTCTAAGCGCATATGGCACGAAAAGGAAATCCGATTTCATATTTCATATTTACTCACTCTTTTTGATTCTATAATCAAGTTTATAGTGAAATACAAAAAAGAAGATATCTGATTCTATCTGAATCAGACGAGTCGCCTCTAGCATTTCCATTTCGCGATTCAGATTCAGAGCGCGAATCTATCCTAAGAATCTGAAGAGGAGATCTCTCTCGATCTCGAATTGAGACTCGCCCCCCCTGGGGGAGGCTCGGGGGAACTTGTCCCCCCATCTCTTGCGGAAAACGAGGCAGCTCATCCCGCTCAACCGCTTACCACTCGAGAGCGGGAGAGCGCTTCTTGCTCTAATTCTCAGGCGGCGGGCCCGTCTGCAGCGGTATTACACCAACTACCACTTCTGGTTCCGGACCTGGACCCAGAAATTCTCGCAAACCGGATTTGGCTCTACAAAGAGCATGCGTCAAAAGATGCAAACGAAATTATTCAAATAGCGGAGAAACCCATTTCTCTAAAAAAAGAAAGCATTTTTCAAATTGAAGAACTCATCCAATCTGACGCAAGGCTCGGAGAGCCTTTTTTTGA